TTAAATTGATTCAATTATGAACGATGCGTGTATCTAGGGAATAGTCGCTTCAAAGTGAATTTTCCCTAGATACATCTTTTAATTTTTCATCTTTTATTTTTTAAATCAATTACGAAAAGCTTTTCTAGAGTGCCAAATATTTGTTTTACATCTTCTAGGCGAAAATGTTCCATTTTAATAAGATCTTCTTGACTGTTATTCAAAAGGTCCAATAATGTATGTATATTGGATTTTTTAAGACAGTTGTAGATCTTAGGTGGCAATTCTAATTGGTCAATAAAAACCGATTTCAATGTTATTTTTTTTTTTCTTATTTCAGCCAATCTATTGTGAAAGTTAAAAAGGGGTAAAGAAACTTCGTGTTTATTGTCCTCTAAATGTAAGTTTTCTTCTTCTGCATGTAGAAAAGGAAGAAATAAATCAATTAAATTACGGGAGGCTTCATAAAGTGCTTCTTTCGGAGTTAAACTGCCATTTGTCCATATTTCGAGAAAAAGTATCTCTTGTTTTTGATTCCCATTTCCATAAGAATGAATACTATGATTCACGTTTCGAACAGGCATGAATAGAGCATCTATAGGATAACTTCCGTCTTGAAAGTTATTTGGTGCTTTTAGATGATATCCTCGATTTCTCTCAAGTTGTAATCCAATACACAAATCAATTGGTTCCGTCAAGCTAGCTATATGTTGTGTATTGTCAACTATTTCTACATAAGGTGGCAAGATGATATCTTGAGCAGTTATACATTTCGGGCCCTTAACGCAAATAGACGCCTCGCAAGTTCCATATAGATTACTTCGCAATACTATTTCTTTCAAATTCATTAAAATTCCGTGTACTGATTCTTGAATACCTAATATGGTAGAGTATTCGTGTGGTATTTTCTCAGATTTTGCGCGTGTGATACATGTTGCTTCTATTTCTCCAAGTAACGCTCTTCGCATTGCAATGCCTATTGTATCAGCTTGCCCTTTCATAAGCGGAGAGAGAATAAAGCGCCCATAATAAAGACATTTACTATCTGTTCTTGATTCAACACACTTCCACTGAAGTGTTCGAGTGGATACTCTTATTTTCTCTCGAACCATAGTAATATTTTACAAAATTGATCGTATCTTTGAATCATTTATTTCTCTTGAAATCTCTTCAATTCTTATTTCTATACACGTCTTTTTTTAGGGGGTCTACAGCCATTATGGGGCATAGGAGTTACGTCTCGTACGAAACTTAATAATATACCGCTTCGACGAATAGCCCGTAATGCTGCATCCCTTCCGAGACCAGGACCTTTTATCATGACTTCTGCTCGTTGCATACCTTGCTCTACCACCGTACGAATAGCATTTCCCGCCGCGGTTTGAGCCGCAAATGGTGTCCCTCTTTTTGTACCCCTGAATCCACAAGTACCGGCAGAAGCCCAAGAAACTACTCGACCTCGTACATCTGTAACAGTCACGATGGTATTATTGAAACTTGCTTGAACATGAATAACGCCTTTTGGTATTTTACGTGCACTTTTACGCACACTAAGACGTCCATTTCTACGTGAACCAATTTTTGGTATAGGTTTTGCCATATTTTTTCATCTCATAAATATGAGTCAAAGATATATGGATATATCCATTTCATGTCAAAACAAATACTTCCGTTTTTTATATCAATTAAATCTTTTAACAATTCTTTTAGAAAGTTTCTTTTCGTTTGTTTAGTAGAGTAAAATGATTATCCTTGGCGTTGTTTATGTTTTGGGTTAGAACAAATTACTATAATTCGTCCCCGTCTGCGGATCAGCCGGCATTTTTCACAAATTTGACGAACAGAAGCCCTTATTTTCATATTTGGTATTCCTCAGTTTTCATTTTGAATCTATTTCTTTTTTGGAAGAAAATAAGTTTCTTGCTTTTTTAAATCTCGGATTGTATTCGTGTAATTGTATTCATGTAAGGTAATAAAGTAGCGTTGAAGTTCAAAACTTTATTAATCGTCCGAATCCTTGTTGCGGAGCCTATAAATTATACGACCCCTGGTTGAATCATAACGGCTTACTTCAATCTTAACTCTATCTCCCGGTAGGATTCGTATAGAACTACGTCGTATCCTTCCTGAAACATAACCGAGAATGAAATCTTCGTTATCTAAACGAACCCAAAACATACCATTAGGAAGTGATTCGCTAATCAAACCTTCATGAATCCATTTTTGTTCTTTCATTTCAGACAAAACCCCCTTAAAGTATCAACTAATAGAGGAGTGATATTAGACAAGCTGTCTTTGCTCTTTTTTTGTTCACAAATAAGAAATTTTAGATTCAATTTGGATAGTATAGAGATTACCATATATAACATAAAACTTCTCCACCAATTCCTTTTAGTCGAGCTTCTCGATCCGTCATTATACCTCGCGAGGTAGAAATAATTGCAATCCCCATTCCACCTAAAATTCTAGGAATTCGTTGATAGTTAGAATAGATTCGTAGACCGGGCCGACTGATCCTTTTTAAACGGAAAGTATTTATAGAAGGTTCTTTCTTATTTCTTCTATGCCGCAGAGTTAAAACCAAAAAATATTTGTTTCTTTCTTGATGTTTTCTCACATTTTCGATAAAGCCTTCTCGTAAAAGTATTTTAACAATATTTTCGGTGATGTTAGTATATACTATTCGAACTGTTCCTTTTCTATTCATGTCAGCATTTCGTATAGAAGTTATTATATCAGCGATAGTGTCCCTACCCATAATGAATGAAAAAAAAGGGTGTCCCCAAAATTGGATATAATCAACATGCCTTTTTATTAGTTTAAAATAAATAATTTAAATATATGAAATTTGAAATTATAATAATAAAATAATTTTAAAAATGAAAGGTATATACGTGATACACAATCTACTATCATTCATTCAAATATCCGACTTCTTCTTTTATAATACCTCAGGAGCTAATGAAACTATTTTACTAAATTTGAGTCTCAATTCCCGGGCAATTGCACCAAAAATTCGCGTTCCTTTTGGATTTCCTTCTTGATCAACGATAACTGCAGCATTGTCATCATATCGTATTATCATACCGTTATCGCGTTTGAGTTCTTTACAGGTACGTACAATTACAGCTCTGATCACTTCGGATCTTTCTAAAGGCGTATTGGGTATTGCTTCTTTGATCACAGCAACAATAACGTCACCAATACGAGCATATCGACGGTTGCTAGCTCCTATGATTCGAATACACATCAACTCTCGAGCTCCGCTGTTGTCTGCTACATTCAAATGGGTTTGAGGTTGAATCATATTTTGTTTTTATCTGTTCTTTCAATGCAAAATAAAAGTAAAGGATAAAAAAGAAAAAGAAATATTGGTTGTCCAAAAAAAAACTTCTATTTTGTTTTTATTCAAAACAAAAGATCCATTTCTTTTAGTTCTAAATATAAATAGAATATATTCTTATCCTAAAATAATGAATTGGGTTCGTATAGGCATTTTCGATGCCGCTATTGCGATAGCCCTTCGGGCTATATTTTCGGCTACTCCACTTATTTCATAAAGTATTCGACCCGGTTTCACAACAGCGACCCAATATTCGGGAGATCCTTTCCCCGAACCCATACGGGTTTCCGCGGGTCTTACTGTAACAGGTTTATCGGGAAATATACGTACCCATATTTTTCCCCCGCGACGTGCATTTCGTGTCATTGCTCGCCGCCCTGCTTCTATTTGTCTAGACGTGATCCAAGAGGGTTCAAGTGCTTGAAGAGCATATCGTCCAAAACAAATATGATTCCCCCGATAAGATATTCCCTTCATTCGTCCTCTATGTTGTTTACGGAATCTAGTTCTTTTTGGGTTATAGTTGATGGTTATTTTGTAATTCCATCTCTACTACAGAACCGGACGTGAGAATTTCTTCTCATCCGGCTCCTCGCGAATGAAAAAATTCAACTTTTATTTTTAATTTTTAAAAATAACTAATACACTGAATAAATAAACTCTTTTGGGTTCATTTAGTTTACTAGATATTTTTTATCTGGGTATATAACTAAAAAATTCACTATCGATTTTATTCCTTTTTTGTTTTGTATATATTTATTGTTTTACTATAAAAATAAAAATCTATTTCATTAAAATCTATTTCATTATTTTTCATTTCATTTTCTTTTTTTAGAATAATTTTTTGTATCGTAAATAATAATTGCTAAAATATCAGAAATTCAACGAAAATATAGAAATAAAAATTTTCGCGGGCGAATATTAACTCTTTCAATATCTATTTCAGCTGTAGAGTTAGCTTATCATTTTTCAGAATATATGAATTGGTTTCTGGTTCGTTCCGCCATCCTTCCTAATGAACCATCAGGATTCATTTTTAATTGAATCTTATGTATTCACGGATTCCATCGTTCCCATCGCTTCTTGATTAATGGTTAGGTCTGAATTCTACAATGGAGCTCATAATTCAATTTGTTCTTGAGACAACCCTTTTAGTCGTTATTGGCTCGAAGCTCTTATTTTTTTATATGAACAGATCGTCTAATTATGTGTCAATCTGTATTAATGCTTTATTACATTTTACGAGATGTTTCAAAGGCCTTACATATTGGAATCATATATCTATTATATTCAGTTTTTCTTTCTCTCACCCTTCCTTTTATCCTTATCCTTTTTATTTTTGTATTTTCATTTTGTTTGACACTAAATCTAATGAATTGTTTATGCCAAAAAAAATACAGTTGCTACAATGATAGGACTAAAATGACATATCTTCGCTGCTCTTTTGGATCCAGATAATGTGATGCGATGAGTTGGTTATTAGTTCTATAGTTTTGATTTGATATTTCGTACTATACTATTTGTTTTTCTTTTTTTTTTTCTTTTAAAAAACCAACGAGTCACACACTAAGCATAGCAATTCTATTAAAATAAAAGGTCAATCGAATTTTTATTAAACCTTATGGGATTAAAAATTCGAATTGAAAAATTCGAATTGATTGTATAGAAAAAAGAACGA